AATAAGATGGCTGAGGAAATAAGCGTTAGATTGTAAATCTAAAAACAAGTTAATACTTTCTTATTAGGTTCTATAGTAAAATTGATAATATTAGATTGCAAATCTGAAGATGTGTAAGACACTAGAACTTAGAATTTAAAAGATTTCTTTTTTTTTAGGCTTTGAAGGCCTTTAGTTTATATAACTTAAAATTCTATAAGAAAAAGTAAAGGTTAAAGATTAAAAGTCCAAATATATTAGTAAAAGATATAAGAGCTAAGGAGGGGGACCTAGAAATAGTTTCTTTAATTTTTATACCTGACACAGAGGAAGGGAACGAGAGTAAGATCAAGGGAACAAATAATCGAAGATAAAAATAAAGAGTAATTAGGCTTGAGAATAGTAGGATAGAGATAATAAAAATTATTGAATTTGAAACAAATGTTTGAATTATAATTCACTTAGGTATAAATCCTATAAAAGGAGGCAGACCTCCTAGAGATAGGAGGTTTATAGGCAGAAAAAAGTTAGTAATTATGTTTTTTTTCCTTCGATTAATTAAATCAGAAAGGAGAAGAGAACGGTTAAGGTAAAAGAGAAGAATGACAGAAGCAGAAATAAAAGAATAAAATAAAAAGTATAGAGTCCAAGAAGAATCATTAATGGTTATAGCAATAAGTATTCATGATATATGATTAATTGAAGAGAAAGCTATAAGTTTACGTAGCTTTATGACATTTAACCCACCCAAGGCGCCAATTAAGGCCGAGAGAATGGCTGATAAACAAATTAAAAAATTTAGTTTAGGTGAAAATGTCAGATATGAGATTAAAAATATAGGTGCAATTTTCTGGATTGTTAATAAAATAAACGATTGGGGTCATGATAGACCTTCAATAACTTGAGGAAATCAGAAATGAAGAGGGGCTGCTCCTAGCTTTATTAGTAATGATAAAGTAATAAGGGAATATGATAAATTAGGAAAATATATGTATATAGATCTAGATATAATTAAAATAGTTGAAGCAAGAGCTTGAATAAGAAAATATTTAATAGCGGTCTCTGCCAAGTAAGGACACAGTTTAATAGTGATAAGTGGAATGAAGGATAGAAGATTTAACTCTAGGCCTAGTCAAGCTCCAAACCAAGAGGAGGAAGAGATTGACAGGACAGTGCCTGTAATTAAGGTAAAGAAAAATAAAAGATAAGAAACTGGAAAGGTCATTAAAAAGAGAAAGGTTGGACTTTCATTTACGGGGTATGAGCCCATTAGCTTGATTTAGCTTATCTTTAATAGTTACTCGTTAGTGTACAGGGCACATAAAGTTTTGATCTTTAAGGAGAGTGGTGTAAATCCATCACGTGTAATATAGGTATAAAAAATACATTATTAGCTCTATCAAAGCTACCCTTTTAAATCAGGCACTATATTATATAAATATATTAACATTAAGTTTAAATAGTAGTTATATAATTCTCTAAAGCATAAACAAAGAAACAAAAGGGCAGGAGCAAACTATAAAGTTGTCAAAAGAGAGGGAGAAAATTTTAGAAGGGTAACGAAATATTTACGTGCAGACATGTATATATATATATATATATACATATATATTCATTTAATTTAATATATATCGTGATGTATTTATATTGTACTTTTATCTATAATTTTGGAGCTTAAATCTGAGAATATAGTCATTTCTCCTCTTAATGATATATAAAGTACATAGTAAACTTATAAAATGATTCTCTGATTATAAGAATAGAAAATATAATAGTATAGCTCTTTATGTCAGAGGTAATTGCTGCGGTCCTGGGGTCACCCCTTCCCGTGAGGGTGTAGATTGGGTGACCCCGAGCTTGTCAATTACCTCTGGTAAGCTTTAATTATAGATTAGTTTTCATTTGAATTGTCAATAAGTATGTTATTATATCGGCCATATTTATAAATCATAAAATTTGTAAAGTTTCTGTTTGACTTATACACTTTCTTTTCTATAATTTTTATAGTCGTAAATGATGGAATACATGATAGATTTAATTTAAGATATACAACAAATTTTTATATATTATATTTCAATATAATTTATATAGGGCGGAGAGTAAGATATATTTCTTTCTTTGTAATTATTTTTGAGAATATAATTTTTAATTGGTTTGATATACTGTATTAGGAATATATTTGAGGAATATAATTATAATTAATATATATACATTTATATAGTCTATAATTAGAGGAGGTAGCGATAGGATTGAAGTTCTTAATATTAGTATAGGGGGTGAGTAAATGTAAGAATTTACAAATTAAGATAGCCACATAGAAAGTTTGATTATTTCTTATGTCTTTATTAGCTTTACTAAATTTGTATGAGAGTTTTAGCATGTAATATCTAATAGGTTAAATACTTATAGTAGTCAATATTGTTGTTAAGCTTTTGCGTTAAAATTAATTCTCAGCATATAATATTAAACAATTTAATAAAATAAGATTTAGTAGTAAGTTTAAGCCTGATCAATATTGTGCCAGCAGTCGCGGTTATACTATAAGGCTAAGTAAAGAGTTATTGGTTTATTGTTAAGCGTAAGTTACCTATAAGTAGGTTAAATAATTATAGAAGTACCTAAGAGAAAAAAAGGTGAAATTAAGCAGTTCTCCATTTAGGATGTAAGTATAATATGAATTGGAGCTGAAGCAATAAAGGATTGGACTTAAACTAGGATTAGATACCCTATTATACCAAGATTTAATTTGTAAACCTAATTAGTAGTAGTTATATTCTTCAAATTTGAAAAATTTGGCGGTGATTTAGTCTTGTCAGAGGAACCTGTTTTTGAATCGATACACCACGAAGCATCTTACTTAAGCTTAAATAATTAAGGGTATGTATACCGTCATTATTAGGTAATTTTTATAGAATTTAATTACTGAAACAAAATTGATAAAGTTAAATATATTAGATCAAGGTGCAGCTTATGCTTAAAGTTAAAATGGGTTACAATATTACTTAATATATAATGGAAAAATGATTTAAAAATCATTTAGAAGGAGGATTTGATTGTAAGGTTAATTTAATATGTTAATCAGATATAAGCTCTAAATCATGTACATATCGCCCGTCGCTTTCATTAATAATATGAGATAAGTCGTAACATAGTAGGTTTACTGGAAAGTGAACCTGGATAGGGATTAAAATCAAAGCAGAGCTAAATTAGTATAGCGTTTCACTTACGTTGAAAAGGTTTATTGTGCAAGTCAATATGCTTTGAGTTATTAAAATCATTGCTGTGTTAATATTAGGTCAATTAAATTTAAAAAAATTAATAATATGGATGAGATAGTAGTTAATAACAAACCTTCTTGTATAGCTATAGATAATAAGTACTGAATAGGAAATAATATAATAATTAATTTAAAAGAAAAAAAGTAAGTTTCAAGATCTGTACCTTGTGTATAAGGGATACCTTAAGTGTTATCAGACATATTACTGAATTTCCCGAAGTAAGGATAGCTAATATTTATAAACAGTTTTTTGTAGCATAAAGATTTGGAATATAATATTAAAGATGATATGTTAAACGAGCCTTATAATATCTGGTTTTTTAGGAATAAAATATAATTTGATTATTAGATAGTAAGTGCATCTAATTATTAAAGGGCAGGAGGGATGAGCTTCTTGTCTCTATAAAAGTCATTCAATAAATTTATACATATATCTCTTTGTCTAGGCTTAAAAGTAGCCATGATATGATAGTGTTCTAACATCAGGATTACGAGAAAAAATTATATAATGAATAAAAGTTTTGAGAGGTACTAAAATATTAAATGAATCATGATAATTTAAGAAAAAATGGTTGTATGAGTAAATAATGTTGTAGTTAGTAAGGAATAAAATACTAAGTTAGTTATAATAAATTTATATGAAATTAAATAGGAATTCGGCAAATCTTTTTTCTGCCTGTTTATCAAAAACATGTCTATTACGGTGATATTTATAGTCTAGCCTGCTCAGTGACATAAAAGTGTTAAATAGCCGCGGTATCCTGACCGTGCAAAGGTAGCATAATCATTAGTTTTTTAATTGGAAACTAGAATGAATGGTTGGACAAGAAAAAAACTGTCTCTTTTATTAAAATTGAAATTAACTTTTAAGTGAAAAGGCTTAAAATTTACTAAGGGGACGATAAGACCCTATAAAGCTTTATAAATTCAGAGATTTTAGATATTTTATATATAAATTTATTTTTTGATAATTTATTTGGTTGGGGCGACAAGGGTATAATTATAAATAACTGCCATTAATGTTTATACATATATTTTTGATTTAAATTTAATATAGTAGTTGATCCTTTTTAAGGATTTAAAGATCAAGTTACTTTAGGGATAACAGCGTAATTTCTTCTGAGAGTTCTTATCAAAGAAGAAGTTTGCGACCTCGATGTTGAATTAAAATGTCTTTATAGTGCAGCAGCTATAAAAGAAGGTCTGTTCGACCTTTAATTTTTTACATGATTTGAGTTCAGACCGGCGGGAGCCAGGTCGGTTTCTATCTCTTAGGATAAGTAAAGATTATTTTAGTACGAAAGGATTAAATAATCAGATTTTATTTATAAATTGTAATGCTATTTTGTCAGATAATATGTACTAGACTTAGGATCTAGCTAAATAGAATTAATTTCTATAAATAGTAGAATAATTAAATCTAATTGTTTTATGTTGTTAGTGGAGGTAGTAAATTATTTAGTGCTAATTATTTGTGTCTTAGTTGGAGTGGCTTTTGTAACTTTATTGGAGCGTAAAATTTTAGGGTATATTCAGATTCGTAAAGGACCTAATAAGGTAGGATATATGGGGTTACTTCAGCCCTTTTCTGATGCAGTAAAACTGTTTACTAAGGAGCAGACCATGCCAATTATATCCAATTTTGTTGTGTATTATCTATGCCCCGTATTTAGTTTATTTTTGTCGTTATTAGTATGAAGGGTGATACCTTATGATGTAGGCTTAGTTAGGTTTAATATGAGAATTTTATTCTTTTTTTGCTGTTTAGGAATAGGAGTGTATAGAGTGATAGTAGCTGGATGGGCTTCTAATTGTAAGTATTCTTTATTAGGAAGACTACGAAGAGTAGCTCAAACGATTTCTTATGAGGTAAGATTAGCTCTGATTTTATTATCTTTTATTGTACTGTTAGGGGGGTTTAGTCTAGAGTTGTTCGTTAAATATCAGAACTATATTTGATTTATGTTTATATCACTACCTTTAGGGTTAATTTGATTTGCTTCCTGTTTAGCTGAGACTAACCGTACACCTTTTGATTTTGCAGAGGGAGAATCTGAATTAGTATCTGGGTTCAATACTGAGTATAGTAGTGGTGGGTTTGCTCTTATTTTTATAGCAGAATATTCAAGGATTCTATTTATAAGGGTTCTTTTTGTTATCATTTTCTTGGGTAGAGAGCCCTGCAGAATTATGTTTTATTTAAAGTCAATACTTGTAGCTTTTATTTTTGTATGAGTGCGTGGCACGTTACCTCGTCTTCGGTATGATAAACTAATGTATTTAGCTTGAAAAAGGTTTTTACCAGTTTCTATTAATTATTTATTCTTCTTCGTAGGGGTAAAATCTTTTTGTTTTGTTGTAAATTTATAGTTATAATCAAAATAATATATTAACATACTCTCAACCACTAAGATAAAATTTCTTATCTAATACTTTCAAAATACTTATTTTTATTAAACTAAGTGGTCTATTTTAAAATTTTATCTCATCCTATAAGTAATAAAGGTTTAATAATAAATAAAGAAAAGTAGGTTACTGTAAGAATTTGGCCTGTTAATACGTAAGGTTCTTCAACGGGTCGAGCACCAATTCATGTTAATAAAATAAGGACTGACACTAAAGTTCAGAATATAAACTGATTTAGTGGGTAAAATGTAAGTCTTCGGAATTTTGAAGTATGGGTAAAGGGAAGAATTATAATAATTGCTACGGAGGCAACTAGAGCAATTACCCCTCCAAGTTTATTCGGAATAGATCGGAGAATCGCATAGGCAAATAAGAAGTATCACTCTGGCTGAATATGGGCAGGTGTAACAAGTGGGTTTGCGCTAATAAAATTGTCAGGATCTCCTAGTAAATAAGGATTTAATAGAGATAGAGTAAGGAGTAGGGTGAACATAACAATAAATCCTACAATGTCTTTAAATGTAAAATAAGGGTGGAAAGGGACTTTATCGATTTGTCTTGATACTCCTAGTGGATTGTTAGCGCCTGATTGATGAAGGAAAAAAATATGAATGATAGTTATTGCAGCAATAATAAATGGTAAAACGAAGTGGAATGTAAAGAATCGCGTCAATGTTGCATTATCGACCGAGAATCCACCTCAGATTCATTGTACGAGATCATTGCCAATATAGGGAATGGCAGAAAAAAGATTAGTAATTACAGTAGCCCCTCAAAATGATATTTGTCCTCACGGGAGGACGTATCCAAGAAAAGCAGTTGCTATAACTATGAATAAGATTACTACTCCTACTATTCAGGCATGGAAAATTATATAAGATCCATAGTAAATTCCTCGTCCAATATGAATATATAAACAAATAAAGAAGAATGAAGCTCCGTTGGCGTGCATAGTTCGGAGTAGTCATCCATAATTGACATCACGACAAATATGAGCTACTCTAGAGAAAGCTAAATCAATATGAGCAGTATAATGTATAGCTAGGAATAGTCCGGTGGCAATTTGAATAACTAAACATAGTCCAAGAAGAGAACCAAAATTTCAGAATGTTGAAATATTAAGAGGCAGGGGTATGTCAATTAAAGAATTATTGACAATTTTAAATAAAGGGTGGGATTTTCGTAGAGGTATTATCATTAGGGTCTTAATCGTAGAGGTCCTTTAAATAGGTTAGTAATTTTTACTACTACTACAAGAGTTAATAATAAATAAAGAATAATAAATAGAGTAAATGTTATTAGATTAGTTCTGTAAATTCATCTAATAATAAATACGTTAGATATAGTTGAAGATAAAGATGATAGAGGGGAATGAGTCATAGTGGTATCATATAAAAAGTTTCATAAAAATATGATGGGCAGTATAATTAAAAGTATAGAAGTGATAAGTGTAAATGTTGAAAAAGAGAAAGAGAATGGTTCGTTAGAGGCTAGTGAGGTTACATAAATAAATAAAACTAATATACCTCCCAGGAAAATTATAAAGAGAATATATGAGAATCAATAAGAGTATGTCACCAGCCCAGTCGTGAGAGAAATTAGAATGGTTTGAATAAGTAAGGTTAGTCCTATAGACAAGGGGTGAACGAGTCGAGTAAATAAAATTGATAATATTAAAATAAAAGGAATGAATAGTAAAGTCATATCAGAGAATAGTTTAAGTAAAATATTAGTTTTGGGAATTAAAGATAAAGTCTTCTTTCTTTTTCTCTGAAGTTTTAAGAAATTGAGTTTCATTCTTGGTTTACAAGACCAAAGTTTTACATTAAACTATTAAAACCAATGGTAAATTTTGGAAACATTATAATTTATATTCCTATAGTTATAGTTTTTTGCGGTATTTGAGGGTTTATTAGATATAATAAGCACATGTTAAATTCTCTGTTGAGATTAGAGTTTATAATACTAGGGGTATTTTGATTAATAAGGGTTCAGTTAACGTTAGTAGGAAGAGAAATTTATTTCTCCCTTTTTTTCTTAACTCTTGCTGCTTGTGAGGGGGCCTTAGGATTAACTATATTGATTTTAGTGGTTCGAAGACATGGAAATGATATATTTTCAAGATTTAATTTATTGGAATGTTAAAGTTTATTCTTCCTTTGATTTTATTGATAAAATATAAAGGGGAATGGAAGGTAGTTCAAGTAGGTGTATTCTGCTTAGGATTTATAATTAGTATTAGGTGCTATCATAATTTTTTTATATTTAACTTAGGATTTAGGTTAGGTATAGATTATATTGGGTACATTATAATTTTATTGAGGGTCTGGATTACTTCCCTAATTCTGGTTTGTAGCCAAAAAATCAAAAATTTAGGTAACTTTAGAAGAAGATTCACTTTAACAAATATGGCTCTGTTATTATTTCTGTTACTAACTTTTTCTTCTATGGATTATTTAATATTCTATATTAGGTTTGAAGCTTCTCTAATCCCTACTCTAATTTTAATTTTGGGGTGAGGTTACCAACCTGAGCGAGTTCAGGCAGGGGTCTATATACTTTTTTATACTTTGGCGTTTTCTTTGCCTTTATTGGTTTCACTATTATTTTATTATTCGGCAACGGGAAGTTTAGTTATTAATTTAGGAAGGTCTTTATCAAGGCTGGATTATTTAAGTGGAGTATGATACGTGAGAACTGTCCTTGCTTTTTTAGTAAAGATACCTATATTTATATTTCATTTGTGACTCCCTAAAGCGCATGTAGAGGCTCCCATTGCGGGGTCAATAATCTTAGCTGGAGTGTTATTAAAATTAGGAGGTTATGGCTTAATTCGGGTACTGGTTATATTTCAAGAGATTGGAAAAGAATTTTGTTGACTGTGAGTCAGGGTAAGAATTATAGGTGGTATCTATATTAGATTAATATGTATACGGCAAGTAGATATGAAGTCTTTAATTGCTTATTCTTCTGTTGTTCACATAAGTTTGGTGTTATGTGGGATTATAATTTTTAGATGGTGAGGACTGGAAGGAAGAGTAATTTTAATAGTTGGTCATGGTTTATGTTCATCTGGTTTATTTTGCTTGGCTAATATAGTGTATGAGCGTACAAGTACTCGTAGGTTAATATTAAATAAAGGGCTGTTATCATTTATACCTAGGATAGGGCTATGATGATTTTTATTGAGGGTAAGTAATATAGCAAGTCCTCCTTCTTTAAATTTAGCAGGGGAAATTATATTGATTTTAACTGTGTTAAGATGAAGAAAAGTCTCAATCGTTGGGATTAGCTTACTATCTTTCTTTAGAGCTAGTTATACATTATATATATACAGATTAAGACAGCACGGGGTATTCTATAATTCTTTATATTCATGTTGTTCAGGGAAGGTTAGAGAGTATCTAGGACTATTTCTACACTGGCTACCTTTAAATATTATAATTTTAAATAGATCTTTATTGATAATTTAATAATCCTTAGATAGGTAAGGAATGATTTGAAAAATTTCTATACATGAAATTAGGATATTAGGACTAATATTAAGTTCAGCAATTTGTGGTGTTACGGCTTTAACTAAAATTAAGAGAGGAGTAATAGATATAGTTGAATGAGAATTATTTAATTTTATAAGAACTAGAATTGTAATAACTTTATTATTAGATTGGGTATCACTATTATTTATATCTTTTGTTTTTGCAATTTCTGGTAGAGTATTATTCTATAGGGGAAGTTATATATCGGGTGATAAAACATTCAATCGTTTTATATATTTAGTATTAGCTTTTGTGCTATCTATAAGGTTTATAGTGTTGAGACCTAATTTAATTAGAATTTTGTTAGGTTGAGATGGGCTAGGGTTGGTATCATACGCTTTAGTGATCTATTACCAGAATGAGAAATCTGCAAATGCAGGAATATTAACTATTCTTTCTAATCGGATCGGGGATGTGGCAATTTTATTGAGGATTGGGTTGATAAGGAGGCTAGGTGGTTGAAATTTTTTATTATATAGATATTATATAGGAGAGAGGTGATTTTTATTAAAAGTTCTTTTGATAATTTCAGCTATAACGAAAAGGGCTCAAATTCCATTTTCTGCATGATTACCTGCTGCCATGGCAGCACCTACACCAGTATCAGCTTTAGTACATTCTTCTACTCTGGTAACAGCTGGGGTTTATTTAATAATCCGATTTAGGGCTGCTTTAGAAGGGTCAAGCGTACAGAAAGCTTTATTGATTATTTCATGTTTAACAATATTTATGGCAGGATTAGGCGCTAATTTTGAATATGATTTAAAAAAAATTATTGCCTTATCTACTTTAAGTCAACTGGGAGTTATATTGAGTATTCTATCTTTAGGGTACAGAGATCTAGCTTTTTTTCACTTGTTAAGGCACGCTTTATTTAAGGCTCTACTTTTTATATGCGCAGGAGTGGTTATTCATAGGGTAGGAGGATACCAGGATATTCGATTTATAGGAAACTTGATTAAGTTTATACCATTAACTACATCTTATATGACTATTGCCAATTTGGCCTTATGTGGGTTTCCATTTCTAGCGGGGTTTTATTCAAAAGATATAATTCTTGAGGTAGCCTTTATAAGGTGAGTAAATTTTATTGCTTTATTCTTATATATTGCAGCCACAGGCTTAACGGTGATATACACCTTACGATTAATTTTTTATTCTCTTAGAGGAGAGTACAACTTATGCTCCATTTCAAATTTGTCAGATGAAGATTTTACTATAACTAATTCCATAGGAGTTTTAGGATTAGGAGCTGTAGTAGGAGGTTCATTATTAAGATGAAGGTTATTCCCAGAGTTGTATATAATTTGCTTGAGGGATATTATAAAAATAATGTGTTTATTAATCAGGATTTTAGGAGGATTTATTGGGTATATATTAAATATTATGAGGGTAAATTATAAATTAAAAAGTTTGTATAATTATAGACTAGTTTCTTTCTTAGGATCAATATGATTTATACCTGCCTTGAGAACTCTAAAAATAAGGGAAAAAAGGCTAGAAACAGGAGGATTTATAGAAAAAATTAGAGATAAAGGTTGATTTGAGTTTTATGGAGGTCAAGGATTATATTATTTATTTAGATATTGTTTTTACATCTTGAATTACATGCAGTTAAATAGAATTAAGGTGTTTATAAAAATATCTGTAATTATAATTGTTATTTTTATGATTTTAGTTATCTAATTTATATAATTTATATAGAATATTGCACTGAAGCTGCAAAAGAGGGTTAGTACCCTGTAAATGGAACTCAAATAGTTTAAAAAAAATATTAGCTTGTGGCGCTTGGGATGTAATAATTACTTTGAGTGTAAAGTATAATAATAAGAAAATAATTACTAGTTTTTAGAAAAAGAGGTATTTCAGTTTTACAACGAAAATGTAACGTGTTCATTACACTATAAAAACAAGAATATAAACGGAATTTAACCGCTTAAAGAAAAGTTAGAAGCTTCTCTTTTTTTCATAATATTCTTTTGTCTTGCTTCTTGATTAGAAGTGGTGACTTCAATTTTATCATTAACAGTGATATACCTCTCTTTGGTTTTAATCAATTATTAGAGGCCTAGTAGGCCAAAATTTAGGTCGAAACTAAATGCAATAAATTTCGCTTTCTAATAGATAAAACTAGTTTATAAAAACACCTTATGAATGCAACTCATATATCATATTATTTGACTATAGTCTTGAGTTACTCAGATCATTCAAGAGCACCTTGGGCTCATTCGTAGTATAGGCCTAAGAGAAGGATTAATAGAAATAGAGCTCTGGTAATTAGTCAAGAGAATACTTTAGTTACATTAAAGATTGAGGCCAGCGGTAAAAGGAGAGTAATTTCAACATCAAAAATTAGGAAAATCACAGCAATTAAGAAGAACCGGAGGGAGAAAGGAAACCGCGCTGATCCTTTAGGATCAAATCCGCACTCGTAAGGTGAATTTTTTTCTCGATCAGTAATTGTTTTTTTTGAGATAATTGAAGCTAAGGTTATAACGATATAACAAATCAGGATCGTTAATAAAGATAAAGTTAATATAGTAAAAATTATTTTTTCTAGAAGAACTAGACCTTCTGATTGGAAGTCAGATATACTTATATACTAAAAAAATTAACCTCCTCATCAGTAAATGAATACATAGAGGAATAATCAGACAACGTCTACGAAGTGTCAGTATCAAGCGGCAGCCTCAAATCCAACATGGTGGTTAGATGAGAAGTGGCAGAAGAATAATCGTAGGAAACAAATAAGTAAAAATGATGTTCCAATAATTACGTGGAGACCATGGAATCCTGTTGCAACAAAGAAAGTAGAACCAAACACTGAATCAGCAATAGTAAATGGGGCCTCAATATATTCATATGCTTGAAGAAGAGTGAAATAGAAGCCTAGAACAATAGTAAGTCCTAACCTTTGAATAGCTTGTCTATGATTGGATTCTATAATAGCATGGTGGGCTCAAGTTACTGTAGCTCCTGAAGATAAGAGGATAGTGGTATTAAGTAAAGGAATTTGAAAGGGGTTGAATGGCTGAATTCCGTAAGGTGGTCAGTTTATACCAAGTTCAATGTTAGGAGCTAATCTTCTATGGAAAAAAGCTCAGAAAAATGAGAAGAAGAACAGGACTTCTGAAGCAATAAACAGAATTATTCCTCAGCGTAGACCTTTGACCACAACAGTGGTATGAAGACCTTGGAAAGTTCCTTCACGAGTGATATCACGCCATCATTGGTATATAGTGAGCAGGATGGCGACGAAACTTAGGAGTAGGAGATTTATGTTGTATTGATGGAATCATTTAATCAATCCTGTAGTTAATATTATTGCGCTGATAGAACCAGTTAAAGGTCATGGGCTTATATCCACTAAATGATAAGGATGAAATCCGTGAGATGATGTCATTAGTTGATTTCTCTAGTGTACAAGGTACTTAAAACGGCAAATACATAAGATTGAATAATTGCAACAGCAGATTCTAAAGTCAGTAATAAAATTTGGGAGAACACAAGAATAGATAAAAGTAGAGAGGATGATATAGATGGACCTGTATTACCTAGCAGTGTTAACAATAAGTGACCGGCAATTATGTTTGCAGCTAATCGCACAGCTAAAGTACCGGGACGAATAATATTTCTAATAGTTTCAATTAATACCATAAACGGTATGAGAACTGAAGGAGTACCTTGAGGTACTAAATGGGCAAATATATGCTGAGTATGGTTAAATCATCCATTTAATATAAGAGTTACTCATAAGGGAAGGGAGAGGGCAAGAGTTATTGCTATATGTCTTGATCTTGTAAACACGTAAGGTAATAAACCTAAAAAGTTATTAAAGAGAATAAGGGAAAATAATGACACAAAAAATATAGTAGACCCTGAACAATAGGCGGTTAAAAGAGCTTTAAATTCTTTATGAAGGGTAAATATGATATCTCTTCAGCATAATGATCAACGAGAGGGGGAAGCCCAAAAAAGATAAGGAACGAAAAGAATACCTAAGAGAGTTGATATTCAATTTAAGGAGAAATTAAAGATTCTTGAAGAAGGTTCAAAAATAGAAAATAAGTTTGCTATAATTTTCAAGTAAATTTAGGTGAAGTGTGGGATATAATTGACTTGTGGTCTATTTTCTGATAAGGCTTAATGAAATAATTAATTGATAAAAATAAAATTAATCTAAGAAGAAAAAAGAAGTACAAATAGAGTCAGAGGAGAGGAGCTATTTGAGGCATCAAGAAATATCTAGAAATAGATGACTTTAACATGACAAGTTAATATTATATTCTTAACTAATATCTTTCATCCGAAGTAGGCGGAGTACTATAATAGGTTTAAAAGACCTACACTTACATTTCAGTCATCGGGTGAGTCGGAGTAAGAAGAGATTCAGTTTAAGAAAGAATCCGTATTAACACTTTCAATCACGATAGGCATAAATCTATGGTTTGCTCCACAAATTTCTGAACATTGACCGTAAAATAAACCAGGCCGTGATATTATAAATCTGGTTTGGTTTAAACGTCCAGGGATAGCATCTGCTTTTACACCTAAAGCTGGCACAGTTCATGAATGAATGACATCAGCAGCTGTAATTACAATACGAATTTGCGTGTTTATAGGAAGAACAGTTCGATTATCTACATCTAATAGTCGGAATCCTGAGGATTCTAGCTCGTTAGAGGGGATTATATAGGAGTCAAATTCTACATTTAAGAAGTCGGAATACTCATATCTCCAGTATCATTGATGGCCAACAGTTTTTAGGGTAATAGAAGGATTATTAACCTCATCCAATAAATATAATAGTCGCAGGGAGGGGAGGGCAATAAAGATCAAAATAATAGCAGGAACAGCGGTTCAGATTAATTCAATAGTCTGATGCTCAAGTATATAACGGTTAATAAAGGAGTTTGTTAAAACTGATGCCATTATATAGCCTACAAATGTAATAATTATAATTAAGATAACTATAATATGGTCGTGGAAAAAAATTAATTGTTCTATAAGAGGTGAGGCTCTATCTTGGAGGCCTAAATATGTTCATGTTGCCATTAAAATAAGTTGAGGAACTGGTAATATTCTAAAAGAAGATAATTCTTCCTGGTAGGAGCTTAAATCCTATACATCTATCTGCCATTTTAGAAGTTAGTAATAAGAGGAATTTCTATATATGAGTGATCTGCGGGAGGATACGAGTGATTTCATTCAATAGAAGAAGGAAGGTAAGGGGAGAATAGGACTGGTCGGGCTGAAATAAGAGCTTCTCAGATAATAATTATAAAGATCAACATGGCAACTAGAGAAACCATTGAACCCATCGAAGAAACAATGTTTCATGTTGTGTATGCGTCTGGGTAATCAGAGTATCGTCGTGGCATACCATTAAGTCCTAGAAAATGTTGTGGGAAGAATGTAATATTTACCCCAATAAATATGATAGAGAAGTGGATTTTTATTCATTTAGGATTAAGTGATATGCCTGTAAATAGAGGGAATCAATGGGCGATACCAGCGAAAATACCGAAGACAGCTCCTATGGATAAAACATAATGGAAATGAGCTACAACATAATATGTATCATGTAAAATAATATCAATTGAGGAGTTAGCTAAAACTACTCCTGTAAGGCCTCCTACAGTGAATAGAAAAATAAACCCAAGAGCTCATAATATAGAAGGACTATAGTTAATTTGAGTGCCATGGAGGGTACTAAGTCATCTGAAAATTTTAATCCCAGTAGGAACAGCAATAATTATAGTGGCAGATGTAAAGTATGCTCGAGTATCAACGTCTATACCAACCGTGAATATATGGTGGGCTCATACAATAAATCCCAAGATACCAATAGCCATTATAGCATAAATTATACCGAGGGTACCAAAAGATTCTTTTTTACCTGATTCTTGCCTTACAATATGTGAAATTATACCGAAGGCAGGAAGAATAAGAATATAAACTTCAGGATGTCCAAAGAATCAGAATAAGTGTTGGTAAAGCACAGGATCACCCCCTCCAGCTGGGTCAAAGAATGAGGTATTTAGATTTCGGTCTGTTAGTAATATAGTAATAGCCCCTGCTAATACAGGTAGGGATAAAAGGAGTAGAATCGCAGTAATAAACACTGATCAGACAAAAAGAGGTATTTGGTCTATACTCATTCCAAACGAACGTATATTAATAACTGTAGTTATAAAATTAACTGCACCTAGAATGGAAGAAACACCTGCAAGATGAAGAGAAAAAATACCAAGATCTACTGAAGCTCCTGCATGAGCAATAGCTGCTGCAAGAGGAGGGTATACAGTTCATCCTGTACCGACACCTCTTTCTACTATACCTCTTATTAGTAAGAGGGTCAGAGAGGGAGGTAAAAGTCAAAATCTTATGTTGTTCATCCGAGGAAATGCTATATCAGGGGCACCTAATATTAAGGGTACTAATCAGTTACCAAACCCACCAATTATAATTGGTATCACTATGAAGAAAATTATAACAAATGCGTGAGCTGTAACAACAACATTATAAATTTGATCATTTCCAATGAGAGTTCCTGGCTGTCCTAACTCGGCTCGAATAATTAGACTTAGAGATGTTCCTACTATTCCTGATCATGCTCCAAAAATAAAATATAATGTACCAATATCTTTATGATTTGTAGAAAAGAATCATCGTTGCAT